AAAGGGGAATCGAATTAATAGTTATGGAAGGGGCGGAAGAGACTTTGTATACAGTATACAGAGTATACAGACTCATGAGAGTCTCTGAGTGCACGGGCATTCAATCAATATTCGATTGGATAGATAATTCGCTTTTACTTTTACTTAATGATAATCAAAGGCAACAAAAAAACGAATCGGTCTTATTCTTACTACATATTAGGATATTAGGTAACATTCCCTTTGATACTTCCAAAGAAAAGTGCGACTGCATATTTTGTTTCATTTTTCCCGATTCTACTAGAAATCATATATGAACTTGTTATAAGTGGATTTTTTGGAGTGTTTCATAGTTATTGGAAAGGGTGTCGGAGCCGAATCCCTTTTTGACTCTGCACCTGTGATTCCACTATTATTAGTAAACAATAATGGAAAAACTTCTTCATATTCATAGAGATAGGGGACATAATTCACATGGATATAGTAAGTCTCGCTTGGGCCGCTTTAATGGTAGTCTTTACATTTTCCCTTTCACTCGTAGTATGGGGAAGAAGTGGACTCTAGAGATACTACTAATTGAGTTGGGGAATCAAACTGTATCACTTTTTTTAGAGATTTTTTCTAGATCGTTCTGCAAAGCCTTTTTAATTATATTAATTCTCGTTAATTAACTTAAATATTTAATTCAGTAATTTAATTCCATTTATAATTTTGAAATTGAATTAATCAAAATATCTTCATTTCGAAATTCTATTGGCTTGGATTCTAGTGAAGTAATTAGATTCTATTCTATTATGAATAGAATCCAATTCATAATATATATGAATAATACTCTTTCACAATCCAAATCAAACAAATATTTCAAGAATTCCCCTATTCGTATCTTGAAAGGAAAAGGGATATGGATAATAGGAATTTTATTCCAACTGAAGTCTTTCTGAATTTTCTATTTCACGGAACGGGTTCTTACCCAAATTATATATGGACAATGAGGAAGAACGAGGAACACCGGACCCCTTTTTACGTTTTATTTGGTTTTATTGTTCTTTTTACTGTTCAAAGAGAAAAGAAAGAAGTTCCGCTATTTAATAATAAATAGAACTCCTTGGATCATCTGTCAACCGCTCAATCAATTACTTTTTCGGAATGCTAAAAAAAAAAGATTACTTTTTCTTTTATTAACTTTATTTTTTTTTAGTAATATATGCCCAATTTTTTTTCTTTCATTGATTTGATTCTTTTTTGAATGGATACCGGGATTCATATTGAAAATAATCAGAAATCTAGAAATTAGAAAATCGAAAGAGTTGCCTTTCGATTATTTCAGATTGATTGGAATGAACAAAAATCAAATAGATGAAGCAAAGAAATATAATTGAGATACTATGTACATTACATATATTGAATTGATATTACCATGGCTGAAGATACATATTGTAGATTGATCTCTATTCAGTTTGTATCTTTCTACATTACAATAATAAAAATAGATAGTATGGTAGAAAGATTCCTATATGAATCTTTCTATCATACTATCGGATCTCATAGGCTACTGCTGATTCTAGTCCGTTCATTTCATTTAAGACGTGAAATTGGAATTTTTTTTCTTAAATCATTGATAAGAACTAAGAAGTCAAGTTTCATTCAAATTAATCACTTTGACTGACCGTTTTTACGTATATTATAAGCAAAAAAGCAGTAGGAACTAGAATGAACAGTGCAGTAGCAATAAATGCGAGAATATTTACTTCCATAATCTCATCGTTTCGTTTTTTTTTTTACTTCGCAATAACTCGGGATTTAATCCCATAGAGATGATAAACCTTTCGCTTGGAAATTCAATGGGATGAATTCCATTTCGATGATAGCGAATGGGATCAATATCATGAATAACAATATCTGAGCTATCAAGTCGATTCATCGTCGAGAATTGAATAGTATAACATAGGCAGATCTTTTATCCACACACCGAATACAAACTTTGATTCCTGATTCAATCAAAAAAATTCCTTTCTTTTTACTTTAATACTTTATTTATAATACTTTACTTTTATTTATCATTCTTTTCCATTCTGTCTTTTACATAACCGACCGCCTTCCTTGTATAACCACCTAACCGCTTTCCACTTCCATTGTTTACAAACGGTTTACAAATAAACCAAGCAAACAATCGAAACGAAATAGAAAAAAAAGAAAGAAAAGGATACCATTAGGCATGAAATTCTACCATTTGTACCCAGTTTAACAGAAAATGGCAAGATATATTGATCTATTTTTTTTTATTGGATTTGGATCCGTCGGGACTGACGGGGCTCGAACCCGCAGCTTCCGCCTTGACAGGGCGGTGCTCTGACCAATTGAACTACAATCCCGGGGAAATAAAATGTACAGCATCCATATTCTTATGATTTCATTCAAACCATTTCTATTTAGATAAATATCGCCGTGTTGTAACAGAGACGCGAATGACAGATTGATATCCACATGGGTATACACTTTAGTGAGAGCAGCCCAAATTATT